GTTCTTATAAGTAAATGCTCAATACCCAAGTAGGCTTACAAAGTTGATAATGCTTTCTGGGTCATCTCAGACCTTGTGGTTGGCCCTTATTCCCCCCAAATCTCGAGACTTTTTACTTTACATACAAAGGATTTACTTGTTACTAATATAATCTAGCCCCTGTTCTTCTTTAGATCTACTTATTTCACTCCGATAGTATCATAAATCGAGTCAATGCAGAGGAAATGAATGCATTTCCATACTATTAAGTTAAGTGAAATAGATAAGACAAAATCTGGATTCTACCACATCACTTATTTTACTGGATCTTACGGAGCCTGTTCATGCAGGACATGATGGAGTATGATCATAGAAAAGATTCTCTTCGAGCGAACCAGCCTATCCTCTGTAGGGGGCTTGCGCGGTGGTTGGAACAAAGACACATTTAATTGTGAATTCAAATGTGGCAGATAAGAAAAAGTCATATATCTGCGCGGCCCAATCAATAGTTCAAGTCACACACTCCCATAATCCATTTTTTCTTCGAAGAATTCCCTTCAACTATTCGTGTCTGTCAAATAAATAATCCAATTTTGTGAAGTTGAAGGGAAATATCCAAAAACATGTCTTATTCTTTTAAATAATCCATATTTGTAGCAATGAAATACTATAGTTCTCCTCCCCCAAATGATAAATGATTGATTCAAAATATCTATGATCCATATTCTCTATAAAGGACCGGAAATGCCTTGCTTACGTATCATTGGAAAGTGCATTAACATAAATACGGCAGTAAGAAGAGGTAATACAAAAGTGTGTAAACTATAAAAACGAGTCAAAGTAGATTGTCCCACACTAGCACTTCCGCGTAATAACTCTACCACAGATGATCCTATTACAGGAATGGCTTCAGGTACGCCTGTTACAATTTTGACTGCCCAATAACCAATTTGGTCCCAAGGTAAGGAATAACCAGTTACACCAAAGGATGCGGTCAATACAGCCAAAACTACACCTGTAACCCAAGTCAATTCGCGAGGTTTTTTAAAACCACCGGTGAGATACACACGAAATACGTGCAGGATCATCATTAGGACCATCATACTTGCCGACCATCGATGAACTGATCGGATTAACCAACCAAAGTTAGCTTCGGTCATTATATATTGAACAGAAGCAAAAGCCTCAGTAACGGTGGGACGGTAGTAAAAAGTCATAGCAAACCCCGTCGCTACTTGGACTAAAAAACAAGTAAGTGTAATTCCTCCTAAACAATAAAATATGTTGACATGAGGAGGAACGTATTTACTAGTTATATCATCCGCAATCGCCTGAATTTCAAGACGTTCTTCGAACCAATCATAGACTTTATTGAGATAGGTAAACCAAGGGAACTCCCCCTCTGAGAACCGTATATGAGAATTTCATCTCGTACGGCTCAAACAGAAATACCCAAATACTGGTTATAACAGATATGTGTAATAGAAAGTTTGCAACTTCTTAACTTAACCCTATGATTCCAATCTTCTCTGAAGATACAAAAAATAGAAATCCGAGAGCTCTTCTTTGTGGTTATAATGCCAAAATTTCAAGTCGGCTCACTCGTCTTTATCTTGATCGTTACTGGCCTCTTGAATATTCTATTTACTTAACTTTTTTTTTTTTTTCTTTGATTTGTGTTATTTTTTTTGTGTGTAATGCGGCCTTACTGCTGTCTTCTTTATTATTGATAGGAATTCTCTTGTTAAGACCCTATGAATCGATTAAAAAAAAAAACCTCAGATTCATACCAAAACCACGATGATTCAATAAAATCTTCAATCTAAGTCCAAAAATTCCCTGAGTAAGAACTAGTGGATCATCACTTATTCAATGAATAGATAGAATGAAAAAAATCCAAAGAAACGTCTGTCCTTTGATAAAAATAAGGAGAAGTGGCAGTTTGAAAGAATCATAATCTTTCGATTTTTTAGAACTTCTAACTCTTTGAAAAAATCTTTTAAGTCCGGTTTGCGGGGTCTAAATAGTAAGTATGAATCATAGTTCTAATACTTTAGAATCAATTTTCTATATTCCGTGCTCCAGATACTAGAATAAATATCAGACGGGATAAAACCATCTCTAGCAAGATGACAGACTCACTCTCTGTACTATCAATAGGATCAATTATAACAAGTCACACACTCATATTCCGGAAATACAGAAGAAAAGAAATTCCACGGTCGAACTACCAAACCAAAATAGAATGGGCTAAAAATCGAAGACCTAAATGTTTCACTTTGTATTGAAAAACTAGTTAGTCGGTTCTTGTGAATCTAATTCATAGAAATTCCGTCCAGTAAAATGGAAGAATTAAAAATCTCCAAAATAATAGATAGAAATATCGCAAATAGAGCCATTGCAACACCCATCAAAGGCGTAGTTCCCCACCCAGGGGCTACTTTACCATATTCCGAATTCAATGGTTTTAATAAATTCCCTACAGTAGTTCGTCTTGGACCAGATCTAGAACTACCCTCAACAGTTTGTGTAGCCATAAATCCTATTTTTTATTCATTGAGATCTGTTGACTTTGTATACCATTCCGCTGTAAATAAATGATCTTATCCTAGATCCATTTTGGTCTTGAAATTATATAATAATGGAAACAGCAACCCTAGTTGCCATCTCTATATCTGGTTTACTTGTAAGTTTTACTGGGTACGCCTTATATACTGCTTTTGGGCAACCCTCTCAACAACTAAGAGATCCATTCGAAGAACATGGGGACTAGTTGAAGTAATGAGCCTCCCAATTTTGGGAGGCTCATTACTTCAATTGAGATACTGAAAAATCATTTCGTCTTTTTAGTTGGAACTTTAGGTGGTTCTCTAAAAAAGATAGCGAAAAAAATTATTCCTAAAGTCGAAACTAAGAGGAATGTATAAACCAATGCTTCCATGGATTTGATCGTGGTTTACAATTATAGCTTTCATACCTGTTTATTTGGGATCGTCTCTCGGATAAAGAAAAAGAAAGAACAAGAGTAAAAATAGCGAGTCAAATCAAGATTTATCCGATTCCCTATGTCAAATTCAAATCACAAAAAGAAAATCAAGTCCAAAAGAAACAAAACAATGTTGTATCAGACTACTTGTCTTCTTGTAGTTGGATCTCCAAGTTTTTGGAATGTTCCAAATTCTACTTGAGTATCCAAATCTGGGTCAATACCAGCAAAAACATCTCTGAACAAGGTTCTAGCACCATGCCAAATGTGTCCGAAAAAGAAGAGCAGAGCAAACGAAGCATGTCCAAAAGTAAACCAACCCCTTGGACTGCTACGAAAAACACCATCGGATTTCAAAGTAGCACGATCTAATTCAAAAATTTCACCCAATTGAGCACGTCTAGCATATTTTTTCACAGTAGCAGGATCACTATAACTGACTCCATTGAGTTCGCCACCATAGAACTCAACAGTTACACCTACTTGTTCGACACTATACTTCGATTCCGCCCTTCGAAAAGGAACATCGGCTCTAACAATTCCGTCTCCGTCTACCAAAACAACCGGAAATGTTTCAAAAAAAGTAGGCATACGACGTACAAAAAGTTCACGCCCCTCTTTATCTCTAAAGATAGGGTGTCCTAACCACCCAACAGCTATTCCATCCCCATTGTCCATTGAGCCCGCTCTAAACAATCCCCCTTTTGCCGGATTATTGCCAATGTAATCATAAAAGGCTAATTTTTCGGGAATTTTAGACCAAGCTTCTGATAAACTTTGATTTTCGGCTAGCCCAGCACCAACTCTTCTATATATTTCTTGCTGGAAGTATCCCTGATCCCATTGATAACGAGTGGGACCAAATAATTCAATCGGAGTAGTTGCTGAACCATACCACATAGTTCCAGCAACAACAAAAGCTGCAAAAAAGACAGCAGCGATACTACTGGAAAGGACGGTTTCAATATTTCCCATACGCAATCCTTTGTACAGACGTTGGGGTGGACGGACACTAAGATGGAAAAGCCCCGCTAATATGCCCAATGTCCCTGCTGCAATATGATGAGAGGCTATTCCCCCTGGAACAAAAGGATCAAAACCTTCCACACCCCATGCGGGATTTACCGATTGTACCCTTCCGGTTAGTCCATAAGGATCGGACACCCATATTCCAGGACCATACAATCCTGTTACATGAAATGCGCCAAAACCAAAACAAGCCACCCCTGAAAGAAATAAATGAATTCCAAAAATTTTTGGCAAATCCAAAGAAGGTTTTCCTGTACGTTCATCACAAAAGATTTCTAGATCCCAATATACCCAATGCCAGATAGCCGCCAAAAAGCACAAGCCAGAAAACACAATATGTGCCCCGGCCACACCTTCATAACTCCAAATACCTGGATTCGTTATAGTCCCTCCTGTGATACTCCAACCACCCCATGAATTGGTTATTCCTAAACGAGTCATGAAGGGTATAACAAACATACCTTGTCTCCACATTGGGTCAAGAACAGGGTCAGAGGGATCAAAAACGGCTAATTCATATAGAGCCATCGAACCGGCCCAACCAGCAACCAGAGCTGTATGCATTATATGGACAGAAAGCAAACGGCCGGGATCATTTAATACGACGGTATGAACACGATACCAAGGTAAACCCATGAAAATACCTCTTATATCAACAAAAAATAGACACTATGTAACTTTATTGCACTGTAAAAAACTATACTATGGACCCTCCCTTTTCAGTGGATTATCTCGGGTAAAAGATGAATATTTGTTCTAGTTTTTTAGTAATAATGGAAGAATTCTATTCGTAAGAACAAAAGAAGCAGATCTATTCTATACCCGATAAGTAACAATACGCAATGGTGGAGGAGAGGGGGGGTTGACCGTATTTTATATGAGTGTTTATATCTTTCTATCAGTGAATGCAGACATATTTGTTCATCACTCAAAGGACCTATTCGTAAGAATTTTCTTTTAGTCACTTGGTCTTCCTTTTGTATTTAGGATTTTTTTTTACGAATTTCTTCCACCTATAAAATATAATAAAGACCTATCATTATTAAGACAATAAACCCATTGTTACGTTTCCGCATCAAAGCGAGATATACTACTTAATTTAATTCTTTTTTCATTTAATGCCTATTGGTGTTCCAAGAGTACCCTTTCGAATTTCTGGAGAGGAAGATGCAACTTGGGTTGACGTATAGTGCGACTTGTCAGATATATTGGGGCATATGGGATTTCCCCGTTCTCTCCCCCGATCGAGATATCCTCTCTTTCACCCTAAAAAAGATTGATTGAATCAGCAAAAATTTGGAGCGTGAAGTGTAATGAAGTGTAATTAGATCCATTTTTTGGGGAGGTATCCAGATTAATATTAGCAATTTACAATAATTTATGGTTGGCTTGGTTGGACCAATAAAATGAAGCATCCAGGCTCTGTTTAGAAAAAAAACCCAATTGGTAATATATCTACGATTCCAACTTCTATCATATATTTGTATTTGCTGGAAAACATGAAATAAATTGAAGAAAAAAAAAGTCGTAGCAAAAAGACGTGGTATTGGAATATTTGTGCTATATGTGCAAATCAAAATCGGGTAGATCTTTACTCGGAGTAGAACAGAAACCTAAAAGAATTGAAGAAGCCCATTCAGAAACAAGAAAATTACATCGTGATTTGGATTCGATCTCGATGAAAACAATACATCAATGAGAAATTAGTTCAAGGTCAATAAGTGTTTAATACATTATTTTTTATTATAATATAGATTAATATAGATAAACGGGTCAAAAGTCGTCTTTCTTGAAAAATGTAAGAAAAAGACCTTTCGTTATAAGTTCGAAAGAGTCCGCTATGAAAAAAGAAAGAGGGTTGAAATCTACACATTGATTCTTTTTCGCGATTTTTGGTGAACCGTATGCATCAAAAGGTGCATGTACGGCTCCTAAGGGATAAAATTTTATCCTAATCAACCGACTTTATCGAGAAAGACTCTTTTTTTTAGGCCAAGGGGTTGATAGTGAGATATCGAATCAACTTATTGGCCTTATGATATATTTCAGTATGGAGGATGCTACCAAAGATTTTTATTTGTTTATAAATTCTCCGGGCGGATGGGTAATACCCGGAATAGCTATTTATGATACTATGCAATTTGTGCAACCGGATATACAGACAGTATGCATGGGATTAGCCGCTTCAATGGGATCTTTTCTTCTGGCAGGAGGAGAAATTACCAAACGTCTAGCATTCCCTCACGCTTGGCGCCAATGAGTCTTTTATTTGAGAAAAAAAAAAAGAAGACTATGCCTTCGCCATATGAATATTAAGTAATAATAGCATGGCACTTCGAATTCGATATGTGAAAATTTTTCAAAACCATTCGATTATGTATCGAAAGAGTAGTATGAGAAAACGGGTATTTCCGATTTTATCTGATCTATCAGGAGCCTAGTTCAGCGTCACAAACTTTTTTGTTTTCACACCGGAAAGCTTTTAACATTTAACAATATTTATGTTAGGAAAGAATATGAAAATAAAAAAAAAAACAAGATTTTTTTTACTTATATAACTTATTTGAAAAAAAAAAGAAACTTTGGGATTGCTGAATAAGAGACGAAATAATAAAGCAACGGAACCATCATAGTATTTTTTAACTACTCCAAAACAAAAAAAAAAAGGAAGGGTGGTTATTGGATCATTTACCGACCTAGGTCTGATAGACCCTCCATCTTTTCTATTTCTTCGATGGAAGGTCAAAATCAATTCCATAGTAGAGCCGTATGCAATACGCAAAAGATGCCCGTACGGTTGTTCAATTCTATCTTTTTTTATTATTCTTTATCTCTCCTCTCGCCTTATCGTGCGAGATAGAGGAACCATTTATTATGTTATATCGTCAGGGTAATGATCCATCAACCCGCAAGTTCTTTTTATGAGGCACAAACGGGAGAATTTATCCTGGAAGCGGAAGAACTACTGAAACTGCGCGAAACTATCACAAAGGTTTATGTACAAAGAACGGGCAAACCTTTATGGGTTGTATCCGAAGACCTGGAAAGGGATGTTTTTATGTCAGCAGCAGAAGCCCAAGCTCATGGAATTGTTGATCGTGTAGCGGTTGAATAAAAAAATTAGCAGGGATTCCACACAAATACACAATTTGAGATTTTATCTTCTTACCGGATTTCATATTTATTTAATATTTAATAGAATATCTCTATTAATTAATCTATATATATAGAATATAGAATATAAGTAATTCATAATCATCGGGTTAGGATTGATCTAAACCAGCTCATTATGTATACGATTCAACATGCCAACTATTAAACAACTTATTAGAAACACAAGACAGCCAATCAGAAATGTCACGAAATCCCCCGCCCTTCGGGGATGCCCTCAGCGCCGAGGAACATGTACTAGGGTGTATGTGCGACTCGTTCCGATCATGGACTAAGACAAAAGAGAGGAAACAAATTATTCCAGTATCAGGGATCGGTTAGGATAGAATGGAAGAACTCCATTCACTATCTTAAAAAAAAATCTATTAATAATTCCTTCTATTGTGTATCAAATTTATGGTTTCCGTTGGTGCAAATCCAATCACCTCCTTTTTTCAATTTCAGATGAGAAAGACTTCCCCATTGGTAGCAAATGCTTATCCATTAAGCAGGGGAAATCCTATTTCAAAACGAAAAAGCGGAAAGATTATGCCCTTATTCTTGTAAGAACGGACTAACAGGGTCAGCTACCCAGCTAATCTTCATACTTAAATACCGTTACTGTATAGTTAGATTTCGTTGTGAAAGACCTATTACTAGCTATTTCATGGGTAGAGCCAAAGAGTGTGAACTGTACAAGTTAACAATAGTTGATTAAATGAGGGAAGGGGCTCCGGTGTATAGAGAGGACCTCGTCGTTTAAGAAGTAACCATAGAAACGATGGAATCCACTATTTCTTTATCCATTTCTATTTAATTGAATATGCTTTTTTGATACCTAGTATCAATACAATTTCTTATTTCGAGGTTAAATGCTTAGAAATAAAAAGAAAAAATCGTGGTTGGGAAGGTTATAGTAGCAAAAGCCATTGGAATTTTTTTATTTTATACATTGGAAGAATCCGTTTTTCTTATTAAGAGACTAGTAAAGGGAAAAGAATAACTGAAAGAAAAGAAATCAAATAGTTATTCATCAAAGAATTAATTATTCATCAAAGTTTCATTTATTCAATGACCAGAATTAAACGAGGATATATAGCTCGGAAACGTAGGACAAAAATTCGTTTATTTACATCAAGCTTTCGAGGGGCTCATTCAAGACTTACTCGAACTATTACTCAACAGAAAATAAAAGCTTTGGTTTCGGCTCATCGGGATAGAGATAGGAAAAAAAGGGATTTTCGTCGTTTGTGGATCAGTCGAATAAATGCAGTAATTCGTGAGAATAGAAAAAATATATACTATAGTTATAGTATATTAATGTATAATCTGTACAAGAGGCAGTTGCTTCTTAATCGTAAAATACTTGCACAAATAGCTATATTAAATAGGAATTGTCTTTATATGATTTCCAATGAGATCATAAAACAAAATTCCCCGGAGACTGAACTCCGGGAAAGTAGAGTAGAGATTTGTAGGAAAAAATAGAATCATATGAGAAAGTCGTCAAAATGAACAACCACGTTCAATAAAAAAAGATTTATTATTCTTCACCGATTCTCTTTTTTCTTACAACACGATAATCAAAATTGGATTGTCGTAGTTTTCGAATAAAACCTCAATCCATATTTGATTTGAGTTTCGATTGGAATTTGAATTCAATTGAGGAGTAACCCTATTTTTTTTTTGTTTTAAGACCAGTAGTTCTAGCGGCCGACTCGCTTTTTTCAAATTGTTTTTCATTATTAAGAAAAGGTAACGAAGATAAAATACGAGCTTGTTTTATAGCAATCGTAATTAATCGTTGTTGTTTTAAGGTCAATCTATTCACCCGTCTAGATAATATTTTTCCTTGTTCACTAATAAATCGACTAATTAAACTCATGTTTTTATAATCAATTCGATCCCCCGATTGGATCGGGGGCAAACGCCTACGAAAAGATCGCTTGGATTTAAGAAAGAGTCGCTTAGATTTATCCATGGTTTGCTTATTCCTTATACCGAAAATCCTATTTCTTACAAAATTGGATTTTTTTCTATTTTTTATTCTTTAATAAATATATCTTATATATACAATTTGTAATAGAATTTCTAACAATATGAAAAAATATATCATTTTTCATGTTCCTTGGAGGGATGACACACAAGCGATCGATTTTCTCTATTTCTTTATCTCCCCGTGAATCGTATGTTTGCAACAAGAGGGACAGAATTTTCTCAATTCTAATCGACTAGGCGTATTGTGTCGATTCTTTTGAGTAATATATCTGGAAATACCTGTTGATTTCTTATTAACACTGTTTCGAACACAACTGGTACATTCCAAAATAACTCTTATTCGGATATCTTTACCCTTGGCCATGAACCTCCTTTGGTTTTTTGATTCACTTAACTCTTCTATTTTACGATTCGAAGCGAAAAAGAAGAAAGGAACGAAAAAAAAAAATAGAAGTTTCTAACTCGAAATCCAATTATGAAGGATCGCGTTCCAATCAATATAGTATAGTAATAATTAAGTAATACAATGATTTCTAACTATATTTAGAATCACAGTACAGTATTTCAGTTTTCATTTAAGTATCCTGTATGATATTGTTGCCCCGCCCTAGCCATTCCATTTCCATTTCTGGTCTCACCCTAGTATTTAATAGTTAATAGAAATGGAATTGATTATTAATTGAATTTCTTATTAATTAAATTCAATTGAAGCCTGGACCGAATTCCGAGTTTCACTGAGGCCGAATCCAACTTTCTTCTTTATCTTTTCTAACTTATTCTAATTCTAAAAAAAAAAAGAAGGAGAAAGAGGGATTAATCACAAATATTTGATTGTATCTCGAATCTTCTTCACCCCTTCCCGTGTCAATAACTAGAATGAAAAAAAAGGGAATATCAATGCATCTGGGAATAAACGATTGATCTCTATCAATAGACCTGCTAAAGCCCCGAACCATAGAGTACTTACCACTGGTGCCACGGAGAGATATGTTTTTAGATCTCGCATTTTAAATCCTCCTTCTTTATTCTTAATTCTTAATTCTTTATTGTAATTTGTAATACAGAATTACATATTACATATATAAATATGATCAGATGGTTATTTAGTTAATAACCACTTGTATTTGTACGCGGAATTCCTAATTCAAATTGAAATATACAACGATTCATTAGATATTCTTTTTTTTTTTAACAAAAAAGGAGGTCCAGTCCATTTCTGCTCTGCCCGAACATTCCCTAAAAATATTCATTTTTTTTTTGTTTTGTTAGGGGTATCTCATATGTATATAAGTCTTTTTTTTTAATTAATATTATATGTTATACGATATGAAACTAAAAAGAAAAAAATGGCAGGATAATTTCTATATATCAACGGAGAAAATAAAGATGTGGAAAACAAGACAAAGATTCTTTACAATGACACTGTAAACCAATTGAAAGGGATGTAGCGCAGCTTGGTAGCGCGTTTGTTTTGGGTACAAAATGTCACAGGTTCAAATCCTGTCATCCCTATCCCTAACTATTACTTATCTTATGAGCAGTAACAAGGGATCAATTGAGACCGATTAAAATTGGACATACACACTCAATCGAAATAGATATATATTATATTATGAGAGTTCTATATATATATATATCTATTTCTCTATTCTATAGATCTATTTCTATATAGAAATTATATAGTATATGCATGCAAGATGAATTGGGGTCACATAAAATTATTTATGAAAATAAAGCGCTCTTAGTTCAGTTCGGTAGAACGCGGGTCTCCAAAACCCGATGTCGTAGGTTCAAATCCTACAGAGCGTGATTCCATTCTTGTTAGATCGAGAATGACACTGAAATAATGGAACAGCAGGCTAAAGTCTTAATTTTACCTCCTGTGGATTAGGATTAAAACAAAGAAATAGAGGGTCAATAGACAAAAAAGATGTTAATTAATCAAAGGTCCAACTGATCACCACGTCGGTATTGTAAATATGCAGTTACGAATAATCCAGCCAAAGTAATAGGAATTAGACCTAACACGATTCCAAATAGAAAAACTTCAATCATTTTAATTTGTTTGAAAGGAGAAAGGGGGAGGTAATATATATCCTTAAATATTAACCTGTATTGCCCATGAATCTCAATGACCAAGAATTGAAAATTGACACGGTAAGGAACTATAGAATATATTGAATATCCCAGGAAGATTTCTTTTTATGAATTGTTCATTCAATGAATTTCAGAATTTCAAATCAAATAAGTCGTATCTTGCTCAGACCGATAAATAGAGATGAGGTTATAGTTAAAGCTGCTAGTAGAAAACCGAAATAACTAGTTATAGTGGGCATGAAGAGGCTAAATGAAATATGTTCTTTTTATACATATGTTTAAAAAGCACTTCCCTAAGTTTCCATTTTTGAAAGAAAGATAGGAAGATAAGCAAGAATACCACTTGAAAAATACAATTGAAAGTTTTTGATTCATCAATCATTATAGACGAACAAAAATATAGTGACATAGGTAAGAAATCCATTCATCATCTGTGACATCTACCCACCCTGTGATTCCAAATCAACAGATTCATTGAGCAACTCTTGAGTAAACTAATATAATAAAAATCTTTTTATTATATTAAACTAGAACTAGAATAAGAACTTTGTTGTGTAACTTCATTCAATTCAAAAAAGAAAACTCTCTTTTTCTTTGAATTAATATAGAATCCAATCGGAAAAATATCGATTTTTATCCTTTTTTTTATTTATTAATTTAGTAATTTGGATTGTATCTAATCCATTTTTCTATTTTAGAACAAAAGAAGAGTGAGCCTATAATGCCCTTTACTTTCATTTTAACATTTTAACTCATTGGATTTTGTAGTGAGTTCCATTCTCATAATATCTTCAACGAGAAAAAAAAAAAAAAGGGTATCAGATCGCTCGAAACTAGGGTTTTATATTCTTTTTCTTTCCATATTTTGATTTAATAGAAAATAAAATAAGGCTCTATCCTTGTAATTAAGCCAAGAAGGAGCCTTTTGGGTCTAATACAAGAACACCAAAGCGCGTGCCGCGAATATTGATAAAAATCTTATTAAAAATGGAATTTGTTGTTATTTTTCTGCCATTAAATACTATCTATTACTCCTATTATTGTTACTTGTTACTGGACAACTAACCAATTCTTTAAAATGAAAAAAAAAAAGAGGGGGTTCTAACAAAAAACATCTTCTACAATCACAAAAAATCTATTTCTAGATTTCGCATCTAAGTGAATTGTAGAAATATGATAATCTCCTCCATGAATTATTAGAAACCAATCCGTCGGATTCACATTTTATTTGATCCTCAGTTTCTAGTCCGAAGCTAATAAT